TATAGAGTTGGGCTAATATACTAATTTAATAAGTCTACATATTTAGGGCTTAGACATGTAGCTTTATGGGTGGCTGTTTTGCTAGGGGATTTAGCTAATATATTGGTCTATAAAGGTATACTAATTAAATATCCGAGCTATTAATTTTTGGGCAAAAAATTAATAATTCAAGTTTTATTCTTAATTTAGTAAGAAGGGGCTTTTCTTCAGAGGCTATAAAAAAATATGGGAAGGTATTTTTTTAAGTTAAAATAAAACTTTATCTGTAACTTGTAAAATATTTAACATATAAAGTTTTATGCGGTTTAAAATTTATGAGGTGAAGGTTTAAATAATGATGGGTCTGTATTTTTAAAGTTTGTAAGTTTTATTTTGAAAATTTTATTTTCAAAATGAAATATCTATTTAATTAATGAATATAGTTTCTATTTTGTTTGGGTGTTTTTTGCAGCGGAGCTAGCTTTGAAATGAATTTTTTGGATTGATTTTGCGTTAAATTGCAAATAGTCAGTTTTGGAACTGACTCGAATTGGATATTCGAATTTATATTTTATTAAAGTACAATAGGGACTAGTTTAGGAATTAATCCGAAAGGGGGTTTGGGTTAATTTGTGCTTGAAATTTAAGCAGAATTAGTTTTAAAATTGACTCGGAAGGGCGTTAGAGTTATTTTTTGTAGAAAATTACCAGCGGAGCTAGTTCTGCAATTTGCATTTTTTGATAAAATTATTAGGTTATTATAGTTAATTGGTTTGTTATTAGGATTATTTTTTTAAAAAAAAGATACTAATGTTATTAAATTGTAGTGTTAATTATAAAGTTTTATTTTGGCTTAAAAATTGGGCTTATTGTAATATAACATGCGTGGGTAATTTTAAATAATTTGTTTGCAGTTATTAGATTTAATTATTAAGGTGACTTAGATTTAGGAAACAATAAGAGAGCTGACAAATCTTGTGCCAGCAGTTGCGGTTAGACAAGAAGTTCTATTTAATTTGTATTGGGAAGTAATTACTCATGGTTGGAAATTTTAATTTAGTAATTTTTAGGTGGAATTTAATTTATTAAAAAGGTTTTTTGGAAGATATTACGAGATTAAATTTTTAAACTAGGATTAGATACCCTATTATTTTTAATGTAAATTAGTTTCCCAGAGTAGTATTAGGTGTTCTTGAAATTTAAAAAATTTGGCGGTGTTTTAGTCTGTTCAGAGGAACCTGTCCTGTAATCGATAATCCACGATTAATTGAACTTGAATTTTTAGTTTGTATACCGTCGTTATTAGAATATCTTGTAAATGAAAAAATATTCAAGAGTTACAACATTATATTAAATCAGATCAAGGTGCAGCTTATATTTAAGGAGAGATGGGTTACAATTAATTAATTATTGGTTTATTTAATGAGATTTATTTAGTAAATTGGATTTGATAGTAAAATTAATTATTTTATTATTTTGATTTTAGCTCTAAAATATGCACATATCGCCCGTCACTCCCTCTTTAAAGAGGGATAAGTCGTAACAAAGTAGGTGTACCGGAAGGTGTACCTGGTAAACAAATTAGAGCTTGCTATAAAGTATTTTATTTACATTAAAAAGTTAATCGTGTAAGTCGATTTAGTTTGATATTTAAGAATTTATTTATGTTAATTAAAAAAAATAATTTTTTGTTATAGTAATTTTATTGAACAAATTTTTTTTATTATAGATGATTATTACAGTTATGGAAATTTTCAAATTTGGGAAAGAATACTTTATTTGTGGTACCTTTTGTATCAGGGTTGATTAAAATAAATTTTTATATATAATTTTCTCGAATTAGGATGATCTAAGAATTTATAAATTTTACTGTTGAATAATTATTTATAATATATTTTTAGTGGTGATATGTAATTCGTTTCTTAATATATCTAGTTTTTTGAGAAATTAATTTAATTAAGCTTTATGTTTTAGGATTTGTTTAATAAAATTTTAAATTTAAAAGTAATACTTAAAGGGATAAGCTTTTAGGTAGCAAAATATAATTTTTAAAAATTTATATTAAATAGGAATAGAAGTTTTCATTTTTTGAATTGTGTTATAACAGATTATGATTTATTTTAATATTTTTATATGTTTATTTTTTTTATCAGAATAACAATTAAAACGGTGATTTTTGTGAAATAATGATTAAATTAGTATAGTTAATTGTTAAAATTATTTGTTTTTTAATTTAGATAAAGGAATTCGGCAAAATAACTTCTTGCCTGTTTAATAAAAACATGGCTTTTTGTGGTTGATTTAAAGTCTGGCCTGCCCAATGATTAATTTTGAATGGCCGCGGTATTATGACCGTGCAAAGGTAGCATAATCATTAGTTTTTTAATTGAAAGCTAGAATGAACGGTCGGACAAGGGAGTTTCTGTCTCTATTTAATTTTTAGAATTTAATTTTTTAGTAAGAAAGCTTAAATGTTTTTGAGGGACGAGAAGACCCTATAGAATTTTACAAATAAATTGGGAGTTAATTTTAGGCTTATTTATTTTGTTTTTAATTTATTTGTTTTGTTGGGGTGACAGAAAAATTTAATAAACTTTTTTTTAAAAATTTCATTAATTTATGATTTTTTGATCCATTATTTTTTGATTATAAGATTAAATTACCTTAGGGATAACAGCGTAATTAATTTGGAGAGTTCTTATCGATAAATTAGTTTGCGACCTCGATGTTGGATTAAAATTAACTTTTGGTGTAGGGGCTAAAAGGTTTAGTCTGTTCGACTTTTAAAATTTTACATGATCTGAGTTTAAACCGGTGTGAGCCAGGTTGGTTTCTATCTTCAATTTATTAAAATATTTTAGTACGAAAGGACCAAGTATTTTCTTTATAAGTTTAATTTTGAATATAATTATTGCTTTGGCAGAGTAGTGCAATAAATTTAGAATTTATTTATGTATATTTATACAAGTAATAATTTTTTATATTGATAGTATTTTTATAACGTGTAGTGGCTTGTTATTAATTATTTGTGTTTTAGTGGGTGTAGCTTTTTTAACGTTGTTGGAACGTAAAGTTTTAGGTTATATTCAGTTACGAAAGGGTCCTAATAAGGTTGGTTTTGTTGGGGTTCCTCAACCTTTCAGAGATGCAATTAAGTTATTTTCTAAGGAACAGATTTTTCCGGCTATGTCTAATTTTTTTATCTATTATTTCTCTCCTGTTTTTAATTTATATTTGTCTTTGTTTTTATGAATATCTATACCCTTTTTTTGCGGGTTTTTAGGGTTTAATTTGGGTGTATTATTTTTTTTATGTTGTGCAAGATTGGGTGTTTACACAGTAATGATGGCTGGTTGATCATCAAATTCTAATTATTCAATATTGGGTAGTTTGCGGTCTATTGCTCAAACTATTTCTTATGAAGTAAGATTGGCTTTGACTTTGTTATCTTTTTTATTATTGATTTCGAGACTGAGATTTTTTGAATTGTTTATTTATCAAAATATTATTTGATTTATTTTTGTTAGTTTTCCTTTATGTATGATTTGGTTTGTTTCTAGATTAGCAGAAACAAATCGAACACCTTTTGATTTTGCTGAAGGTGAATCTGAATTAGTATCTGGATTTAATGTTGAGTATAGAGGAGGGGGGTTTGCTTTAATTTTTTTAGCTGAATATTCAAGTATTTTATTTATGAGAATACTTTGTTGCGTATTGTTTTTGGGGGGTAATTTTAGAAGATTTTATTTTTTTTTTATGCTTGGATTTATATCGTTTTTATGAATTTGGGTTCGGGGAACTTTACCTCGGTTTCGTTATGATAAATTAATGTATTTGGCTTGAAAAAGGTATCTTCCTGTGTCTTTGAATTATTTATTTTTTTTTTTAGGAGTGAAAACTTTTGTTTTCACTTTTTCTATTTAGTGAGTGAAATTTAGTAGTAAGTTAATAGAGATTTTACTCTTTTTTATATTTTCAAAATATATACTTGTACAAGTTCATTAACTAGTTTTTGAAGATGATATTATCTCATAAAAGATAAGTTAAGGGGTTAATAATAAAAAACAGGAAGTATATTAATGTAAGTATCTGTCCTGTTAAGATGTAGGGTTCTTCTACAGGGCGAGCTCCAATTCATGTTAATAAAATTACGATTACTACAAATAATCAAAATAAAAATTTGTTTAGGGGGTAGAATTGCGTTCTTTGAATAGATTTATTGTTGATAAATGGAATAATTAGTAGAATTGCAATTGATATAAATAGGGCAATTACTCCACCTAGCTTATTTGGGATTGAGCGTAAAATTGCGTAAGCAAAGAGGAAATATCATTCAGGTTGAATGTGGACAGGGGTAACTAGGGGGTTTGCAGGGATGAAATTTTCTGGGTCTCCAAGAAGATTAGGCCTAATAATGATTAATAACGAAAGGATAGCAAATATAAAAACAAAACCAAAAGCGTCTTTGTAAGAGAAGTATGGATGGAAAGGAATTTTGTCAATATTACTATTTGTTCCTAAGGGGTTATTTGATCCTGTTTGGTGGAGGAAAAGTAGATGAATTATTACTATTGCTGCCACAATGAATGGTAGAAGAAAATGTAAGGCGAAAAATCGTGTTAATGTAGCATTATCTACTGCGAAACCACCTCATAATCATTGTACAATTGAGGTTCCTAAGTAAGGAATTGCTGATAAAAGATTTGTAATTACTGTTGCCCCTCAGAAGGATATTTGTCCTCAGGGCAGTACATATCCAAGAAATGCAGCTGCTATAACAGCAAATAGGATTAAAACTCCAATGGTTCAGGTTAATTCAAGTTTATAGGATCTGTAATAAATTCCTCGGCCTACATGTATGTATAGGCAGATAAAGAAAAATGAGGCTCCGTTAGCATGTATGGTTCGAAGAAGTCACCCGTAGTTTACATCTCGGGAGATGTGAATTACTCTTGTGAATGCTGTATCAATTCTTGCTGTGTAATGTATTGCTAGAAAGATTCCTGTAATGATTTGAATTCCTAGACAAAGTCCTAGTAATGAGCCAAAATTTCATCATGCAGAAATATTTGAAGGTGATGGTAGATCGATAAGTGAGTTGTTAATGATTTGAATTATTGGGGATATTTTTCGTATTGGTGTTTTCATTAGTTTTTATGACGAAGAGGCCCGTTTTTAATATTAATAATTTTGATAATGGCGATTATCGTAATTAGAAGATAAAGGATAAGGGTTGATGAAACGGTGATTGATGGATTATTAAGGTATTTATTAATAGAATCAATGTATGATTTTTGGAACAGGATTGATTCATTAATGGTTAATGGTAAGAATAATAGAGCTGGATCAGTAGTAATTTGGCTAAAAATTAAAATTGATGTAATAATTGATATAAATAGGAAAAGGTTAATGGAAAATTTAAATTTTTCATTAGATGCCACTCTTGTCATATATATAAATAAGACAAGTATTCCTCCAATTATTACAAGGAATATAATATAGGAAAATCAAGATGATAAATTTATTATTCTTGTAATTATAGTGATTAAGGTTGTTTGGAGAAGAAGGATTAATCCTATAGATAAAGGATGTTTTATTATGATAATTACGGAAGAGGGAATAATATAGGTTAGTCAAAGCATGATCATTAGTTCAGGAAGTAGTTTATAAAAAATATTAATTTTGGAGATTAATGAAAAGATTTTATCTTTTTCCTGAGTTTTAAAAGGTTTTCTTATTTTTGGTTTACAAGACCAATATTTTGGATTAAATTATTAAAACTAATGTTAATTTATTTTGTAGGTTTTATTTTTATATATATTGCAGGTTTATTTTCTTTTTGTTTAAAGCGCAAGCATCTTTTATTGATACTTTTAAGGTTGGAATTTGTTGTTGTTTCTATTTATTTTGGTTTATTTTTTTTTTTAGGATTGTTTAATTTGGAATTTTATTTTATTATGGTTTTTTTAACTATAAGAGTATGTGAGGGAGCTTTGGGTTTATCTATTTTAGTTTTTTTGATGCGTACTTATGGAAATAATTATATTCAATCTTTTAATTTATTATGATAAAGTTTTTATTTTTAATAATTTTTATAGTTCCTATAAGGTTTATTAAAAAGGGGTTTTGATTGAATCAGTGTTTGTATATATTAATAATTTTTATATTTTTTTTTGAATTTAGATTTGGTTTTTGTTTTTCAAGGTTGAGTTATACTTGGGGGGTTGATTTACTTTCTTTTGTAATAATTATGCTTAGGTTTTGGATTTGTTCTTTAATAATTTTGGCTAGAGCAGGTATTTTTAAGGAGGAATATTTTAGTAATTTGTTTTTGTTAGTTATATTGTTTCTTCTTTTTTCTTTATTTTGTACTTTTGCTTCAGTGAATTTATTTGTTTTTTATTTATTTTTTGAAATAAGGCTGATTCCTACTTTATTTTTAATTATAGGGTGAGGGTATCAGCCTGAACGAATCCAGGCTGGTGTTTATTTATTATTTTATACTTTAATTGCTTCTTTGCCTATAATAGTTTCTATTTTTTATTATTATCAATTTAATAGATCTTTAGATTATTTTTTTTTTTTTAATGAGGTTGATAGTTTAATATTTTATTTGTGTATGAGAGTAGTTTTTTTTGTTAAGATTCCAATATACTTTATTCATCTTTGGCTCCCTAAGGCTCACGTTGAGGCTCCTGTCTCTGGTTCTATAATTTTGGCTGGAGTAATACTTAAGTTAGGAGGGTACGGACTGCTTCGGTTGATAGTAGTTTTTAGCCCAGTAGCTTTAAGCATTAATTTTGTTTTTATTGTTATTAGTTTGGTTGGTGGATTTTATGTGTCAATAATTTGTTTTCGTCAAGTGGATATTAAGTCTTTGATTGCTTATTCTTCTGTTGCTCATATAGGTTTGGTTTTAGGAGGCTTGATAACAATAAATTACTGGGGCATGGGGGGTTCTTTAGCGATGATGGTAGCACATGGTTTATGTTCATCAGGTTTATTTTGTTTGGCAAATATTAGGTATGAACGATTAGGTAGTCGAAGATTTTTTTTGAATAAGGGGTTAATTAATCTTATACCTAGTATATCTTTGTGGTGATTTTTATTGAGATCTTCAAATATGGCTGCTCCTCCGTCTTTAAATTTATTAGGGGAAATTACTCTTATTAACAGATTAATTTCTTGAAGGCTTTATAGTATAATTTTTTTGGCTTTTATTTCTTTTTTTAGTGCTGTTTACAGATTATTTTTGTATTCTTACAGCCAGCATGGTAAAATTTTTAGAGGTACTTATTCTTTTAGTTTAGGCAGAGTACGGGAATATTTACTTTTATTTATGCACTGGTTTCCCTTAAATTTACTTGTTTTAAAGGGGGATTATATAATTAATTGGTTTTATTAAAGTAGTTTATAAAAAATATTGATTTGTGGTGTCAATGAAGCGTTGTTGCCTTTAGTAATTGGAGTTTGTATAGTTTATTTTATTGGGTTTTTTATTTTTAGAATTATAAGTTTTTTTTGTAGAATATACAGATTATTATATGATTATAGCCTGGTTTTGGAGTTTGAACTTCTTAATATTAATTCTTCAAGGGTAGTGATGTCTTTTTTATTTGATTGAATATCTTTTTTATTTAGAAGGTTTGTGATGTTTATTTCTTCAATGGTTATTTTTTATAGAGAGGAATATATAGGTGGTGATAAAAATATTAATCGATTTATTATGCTAGTTGTTATATTTGTTTTTTCTATATTGTTGTTAATTTTAAGGCCAAATTTAATTAGTATTTTGCTTGGTTGGGATGGCCTTGGATTAGTTTCTTATTGTTTAGTTATTTATTATCAGAATATTAAGTCTTATAATGCTGGTATAATTACTGCATTAACAAATCGACTTGGAGATGTTGCGTTTTTAATTAGAATTGCTTGAATAATAAATTTTGGTAGATGGAATTATGTTTTCTATTTGGAAAGAATAAAATTTAATTTTGAAATAATTGTTATTTCTTTTTTGATAGTATTTGCTGCGATAACAAAGAGTGCCCAAATTCCGTTTTCTTCTTGGTTGCCTGCTGCAATGGCAGCCCCTACTCCTGTTTCTTCTTTGGTTCATTCTTCAACTCTTGTTACTGCGGGGGTTTACCTTTTGATTCGATTTAATTATTGTTTGAGTGAAGAAGCAATAATTATTTTATTATTTGTTTCAGGTTTAACTATATTTATAGCAGGTTTGGGTGCTAGGTATGAATTTGATTTAAAGAAAATTATTGCTTTGTCAACTCTTAGCCAATTAGGTTTAATAATAAGGATTTTGGCAATAGGGGGTTACACTTTAGCATTTTTTCATTTATTAACTCATGCTTTGTTTAAGGCTTTATTATTCATATGTGCGGGGGGTATAATTCATAGGTTGGGAAATTGTCAAGATATTCGGTTTATGGGAGGTTTAGTTAAGCATATACCTCTAATTTGTACTTTTTTTATTATTTGTAATTTATCATTATGTGGTTTACCTTTTTTATCTGGATTTTATTCTAAGGATTTAATTTTGGAAGTTGTTTCTATGGGAAGTTTTAATTTTTATGTATATTTAATTTATTTTATTTCAACTGGTCTTACTGTTGCTTATACTTTTCGTTTAATTTATTATGTAGTAAGAGGTGATTTTAATTTTTTTTCCTTTCATAGTCTTAATGATGAGGGTTTTACTATGTTAAAGGGGATAGCAGGAATTATTTTCTTGGTTGTTTTTATAGGGGGGTTATTATCGTGATTAATCTTTTTAACACCTTATTTTATTTGTCTTCCGTTTACTATAAAGGTAATAGCTTTAATTGTTTCTTTAATCGGTGCATTTTTGGGATTTGAAATTTCTAAATTTTCTATTAACTTGACTAGTAAGTCGTGACATTTTTTTGTGAGGACTTATTTTTTTGGGTCAATATGAAATATACCTTTTATTTCAACTTTTGGGGTTAATTTTTACCCATTATTAATGGGTGATAAGATTTATGGTGCATTAGATCAAGGATGATCAGAATATTTTGGAAGTCAACATTTTTATAGTCGTTTGTCCCTGTGATCACAATTTTTACAAATTATTTATAAGAATAATTTAAAGGTTTTTTTGACTTTAACTGTAATGTGGGTTGTATTTTTTGTTGTAGTGAAGTTTTACTTAAATAGCTTATTCAGAGAGCATGATATTGAAGATATCAAGGAAATAATATATTTTTAAGTATTTATAGGAAAATATCCGATTTTACAGTGAAAATGTAATGTTTTTTTAAACTATATAAATAGAAATATTAATGGAGTTTCACCACTAAAGGTTTAAGTTAGAAGCTTTACCTTGAATACCGTATTTCTTTAGCTGGAAAGTTTTCAATTTTACCATTAACAGTGGTATACCTCTTATTTGGTTTCAACTAAAAATAAGGGTGGTATCACCAAGATTTTAGGTCGAAACTAAATACAAATTTTTGTTTCTTATTTAAGATAAACTGTATTCAGTACTTTTTAAGTGCAAGTTAAATGTTATAGTTAACTATTATCCTAAATAGCTCATTCTAAAGCTCCTTGCTTTCATTCATGATATAATCCTGCTAGTAAAATAATAATAAAGAATGAAGCAATTGAGGACAGTATTAATAGTTTTGAGATTTTTATGGTTGAAATAAGAGGGATTAGAAGAACAATTTCAACATCAAAAATTAAGAAAATTACAGCGATTAAGAAGAATTGGAGTCTAAACGGAAGTCGAGCTGATCTTTTTGGATCAAATCCACACTCGAAGGGAGAGGTTTTTTCCCGGTCTATTATTCTTTTTTTGGAGATAATCGAAGTAAAAATTATTACGATTGAGGATAAAATGAGGATTATTATTCTTCTTGTTGTTATTGTTAATATTATTTGTACTATTTCTAGATTTTTTGATTGGAAGTCAAGTATAATAATTATATTACACAAATATCTACCTCATCAGTAGATTGAAATATAGAGGAATAGTCATACTACATCGACAAAATGTCAATATCAAGCTGCTGCTTCAAATCCGAAATGATGAATTGATGAAAAATGATTATTTAGATGACGAATCAGGCATACTAGCAGAAATGTTGTTCCAATAATTACATGAATTCCATGGAACCCTGTAGCTATAAAGAATGTTGATCCGTATACTGCATCTGCGATAGTAAATGGGGCTTCAACATATTCGTATGCTTGGAGTATTGTAAAATAAACACCTAGGATTACTGTCAAGGTCAATCCTTGAGTTGTTTGTTTGAAGTTGTTTTCAATTAAACTATGGTGAGCTCACGTTACAGTAAGACCGGATGTTAAAAGAATTAATGTATTAAGGAGAGGGATTTGAAGAGGGTTAAAAGGTTCAATACCCTTGGGGGGTCAATTTATTCCCAATTCAATAGAAGGGGCTAATCTACTGTGAAAAAACCCTCAAAAGAATGAAATGAAAAAGAAAACTTCTGAGGTAATAAAAAGGATTATACCTCATCGAAGACCTATTGTTACTGGGAAGGTATGAAGTCCTTGAAATGTTCCTTCTCGGGAAATATCACGTCATCATTGGTATATAACCAAGGAGGTAATAGAAAGTCCTAGAAGGAGGAGGTTACTATTAAATAAATGAAATCATTTAATAATACCTGCTATTGTAATTATAGCGGAGAATGCTCCTAGAATAGGTCATGGTCTAGCGTCTACTAGATGATAGGGGTGATTTTTGTGTGCCATTAATTTACTTCTCTAGAATACAGGGTTCTTAAAACTGCAAATACGTACGATTGAATAATTGCCACTGCTGATTCTAAAATTAATAAAAGAATCTGGGTGATTAGTAAAATTGTGATTATTGAATTGGGAATTATTGGACCTGTATTTCCAAGAAGAGTTATTAGTAAGTGTCCAGCAATTATGTTTGCGGCTAATCGGACGGCTAGTGTTCCTGGTCGAATAATATTTCTGATTGTTTCAATGCATACTATAAATGGTATTAGAACGGGTGGTGTTCCTTGAGGAACAAGGTGAGCTAACATGTGTATTGTGTTATTGATTCATCCGTAAATTATGAATGATAATCATAATGGTAATGCAAGTGTAAGCGTTATAGTTAAGTGTCTTGTTCTTGTAAAAATATAGGGAAATAAACCTAGAAAATTGTTATATAAAATAATCGAGAACAGGGAAATGAAAATTAGAGTTCTTCCTGTGGATCTTGGTCCAATTAAAGTTTTGAATTCTTTGTGAAGAATTGAGATTACCTTGTTTCATAGTGATGATAGACGTGATGGTACAAGCCAAAATGCAGAAGGGATTACGATGAGACCGATTAATGTACTTAATCAATTGATTGGTATTCTTAATGATGTTGATGGGTCAAAGGATGAAAATAAATTTGTTATCATTTTCAGTTTGTTAATGAGGTTTTTTTAAAAAATCTTGAAATTTGGGGATTATAATTTGAATTAAAAAAATTTGTTGAGTTGAAAATTATTATAATTAAAACGAATGTTAATATAAGTATTAATCATCTTAGTGGGGCTATTTGTGGGATTAAAGATTGCTTTAATGGCAATATTAACTTGACAAATTAAGGTTATTTTTTAACTAAATCTTTCATTAGAAGTAGGTGCTAATTTACTATTAAGTGGTTTAAGAGACCAATACTTGCTTTCAGTCATCTAATGAAGCTTCTGCTGTTTTTGAAACTCATTTAATAAAAAATTTAGGTGAAATACTTTCTACTACAATTGGTATAAATCTATGATTTGCTCCACAAATTTCAGAACATTGCCCGAAAAATAATCCTGTTCGGTTTATTAGGAAACTTACTTGGTTTAACCGTCCTGGGGTTGCATCAATTTTTACTCTTAGTGATGGAATTGTTCATGAATGAATAACGTCTGCAGCTGTAACTATTATTCGAATCTGGGAGTTGTAAGGTAAAATTGTTCGATTATCTACATCTAGAAGACGAAATCTGGATGGTTTAAGTTCAGCAGTAGGGATTATGTATGAATCAAATTCGATTTTTTTGAAATCTGTGTATTCGTACGATCAATATCATTGATGTCCAATTGATTTAATTGATACAAGAGGGTTATTGATTTCGTCTAAGAGGTAGAGAAGACGTAATGATGGGAGGGCAATAAAAATTAAGGTTACAGCTGGCAAGATTGTTCAGATCACTTCAATAGTTTGGCCTTCTAAAAGATATCGATAATTGTATTTGTTAAAAAATAAGCTTGATATTAGGTAACCTACAAGTACAGTAATTATTAATAAGATTATCAGGGTGTGATCATGAAAAAATGAAAGTTGTTCTATTAAAGGTGAGGCTCTGTCTTGGAGAAGAATTATTTTTCATGTAGCGATTTCTAAAAAAAGTTGACTTTATATATGGGGTTTAAGTCCATCGCACTATTCTGCCATATTAGAAGTTTGAAAGGATAGGAAGTTCAGAATAGCTGTGTTCAGCAGGTGGCATAAGCTGTAATCATTCAATAGATGATGTTATTCTAAGTGTAGAAATTCTTTTTCGGTTTGAGGCAAAACCTTCTCATATAATGAACATGAATAAAATAATTCTAACTAAGGAAATAAGTGATCCAATTGAGGAGATTATGTTTCATGTTGTGTAAGCATCTGGATAATCGGAATACCGTCGAGGTATTCCTCTTAATCCTAAGAAATGTTGAGGAAAAAATGTTATATTTACTCCTACAAATATTACTGTAAATTGAATTTTTAAGTATTTATTATTTATAGATAATCCAGTGAATAGGGGGAATCAGTGTACAAATCCAGCTATGATTGCAAATACGGCTCCTATAGAAAGAACATAATGGAAGTGAGCTACGACATAGTAAGTGTCATGTAAAATAATATCAATTGAGGAATTAGCTAAAATTACACCTGTAAGTCCACCTACAGTAAATAAGAAGACAAATCCTAAGGCTCATAATATTGATGGTGAATAATTGATTTGGGTTCCATGGAGAGTGGCTAGTCATCTAAAAATTTTAATTCCTGTTGGAACGGCAATAATTATTGTTGCTGAGGTGAAGTAAGCTCGGGTATCTACATCTATCCCTACAGTGAATATGTGGTGAGCTCAAACAATGAATCCTAATAGTCCAATGGCTATTATTGCGTAGATTATTCCTAATGTTCCGAATGTTTCCTTTTTGTTTCTTTCTTGTCTAATTACATGAGAAATTATCCCAAATCCAGGCAGAATCAGAATATAAACTTCTGGGTGACCAAAAAATCAGAATAGGTGTTGGTAGAGAATAGGGTCTCCTCCCCCAGCTGGATCGAAGAATGAAGTGTTTAAATTTCGATCTGTTAAAAGCATAGTGATAGCCCCTGCTAGAACAGGAAGTGATAAAAGAAGTAATAGTGCAGTTAGGACAACTGATCATACAAATAAGGGCATGCGATCAAATGTGATTCCTGTTGACCGTATGTTGATTACTGTAGTAATAAAGTTTACGGCACCAAGAATTGAGGAAATTCCGGCTAGATGAAGGCTAAAAATAGCTAAATCAACAGATGCCCCTCTGTGGGCAATATTTGATGATAAAGGGGGATAGACTGTTCATCCTGTTCCGGCTCCACTTTCTACTATTCTTCTCATAAGAAGAAAGGATAGGGAGGGGGGAAGTAATCAAAATCTTATGTTGTTTATTCGGGGAAAGGCTATGTCTGGGGCACCTAGTATTAAAGGGACAAGCCAATTTCCGAATCCTCCAATCATAATAGGCATTACTATGAAGAAAATTATAACAAATGCATGGGCAGTTACAATTACGTTATAAATTTGATCATCACCAATTAGTGATCCTGGATTTCCGAGTTCTGCCCGGATTAAGATTCTTAATGATGTTCCTACTATTCCTGATCACCTTCCTAGGAGGAAATATAATGTTCCAATGTCTTTGTGGTTTGTTGAAAATAATCATTTATTAAGTAGGATGGCCGAGTTTAGGCGGTAAGCTGTAAACTTACATACGAAAATTTTTCTCTTGCTAGCCTTATATTCAAAAAAAAAATGATTTTGAATTGCAAATTCAGAGGTGGGTAATTCCTAAGGCTTAAAGAAATTCTTTGTTTGAAGCTTTGAAGGCTTCCGGTTTATTTAACCTAAACCCTTAGCTATAAGTAATTAAAGGCTAAGGTGATGAAAATAAATCTTGCCAGCGTTACAAGATTTGAGGAGATAATGAAAAATTTGTTTTTCGGTCTTTTAAAATGAATCGGGATTGTATTAATTGAAAGTAGAATTGATCTGAATGTAATTCGTAAATAAAAATAAAGCGTTATTAAAGTAAGAATAATTATGACAACTGAAAGTGAAATTAAGCCATTTTCTGTAAGGGTCTGAATTGTTAATCATTTTGGGATAAAGCCTAGGAAAGGAGGTAGGCCCCCTAGGGAAAGAAAATTTAAAATGAAAAATAGTTTTGTTAGCGGATCAAAATTTATACATAAAGTTATTTGTTTGATGAAAAAGATGTTTAGGTTGTTGAATATGACAACAATGTTTAAGGTAATAATTGAGTAAATGATGAAGTAAATTACTCAAACTAATTCAAGGAATATTGCGGCTGCAATTATTCAACCAATATGGTTGATTGAGGAATAGGCCATGATTTTTCGTAGTCTGGTTTGGTTTTGTCCAGCAATACCTCTGATGACTATACACGAGATAACAATAGCTAGCATAAGAGATAAAGTTTTACTTGAATAAGTTAGAAGAATTATTGGGGCAATTTTTTGTCAAGTTAGGAGAAGGGCATTTCTTCCTCAACTTAATCCTTCTATTACTTCTGGGAATCAAAAATGGAGTGGGGCAGCTCCTATTTTGAGAAGAAGGGACATATTTAGAATTGCGTTTATAGACCAATTATTTTGGATGAAAAATATTAGTTGGGAGGATAGAAGGATTACAGCGAAAAGCAAAATTGTAGAGGCGATTGCCTGAGTGATAAAATATTTGAGTGCTGATTCAGACGAGAATGTATTTCTTGGTTTTGTAATTAATGGAATAAAGGAAAGTAAATTAATTTCCAGACCAAATCATATCCCTATTCAGGTGTATGATGATGCTGCAATTAATGTACCTAGGGTAAGCGTGAACCTGAATACGATTTTGTTAAGGTATCAAATTAAAAAGGAAAGGATTTGACCTTTATGGATGGGGTATGAACCCAGAAGCTTTTCTTAGCTTACCTGTTTACACTTTAGTATAAGATGTACGAAGGTTTTTGATGCTTTCAGAGTTGGCTTAATTCCAGCAGGTGTAATAGAGGTATTTTTTACGTTATCTACTCTATCAAGGTAGCCCTTTGCTCAGGCACTCTATT